ATCAAAGGTGTTGTTCCCCACCCTGGAGCTACTTTACCATATTCCGAATTCAATGGTTTTAATAACCCCCCTAGATTAGTTTGTCTTGGGCGGGCCGATCTAGAACTGTTCTCAACAGTTTGTGTAGCCATAAATCCTATTGTATTCATTGAGAGCTGTTGACTTTGTATACCATTCCGTTGTAAATAAACGATCTTATGATAGATCCATTGGGATCTTTAAATTAGATAATCATAATGGAAACAGCAACCCTAGTCGCCATCTTTATATCTGGTTTACTTGTCAGTTTTACGGGGTACGCCTTATATACCGCTTTTGGGCAACCTTCTCAACAACTAAGAGATCCATTCGAGGAACACGGGGACTAGTTGAAGTAATGAGCCTCCCGACATTGGGAGGCTCATTACTTCAATTGAGATAATGAAAAATCATTTTACCTTTTTAGTTGGAACTTTAGGTGGTTCTCGAAAAAATATAGCGAAAAAAATGATCCCTAGAGTCGAGACTAAAAGGAATGTATAAACCAATGCTTCCATAGATTTGATCGCGGTTTACAATTATAGCTTCCATACCTGTTTGTTTTTTTCTTTTTTATTTTTGGAAATCATTTCGAAAAAAGATAAAGAGTCAAAAAAGCGGTGATTCAAATCCACTCTGGTAATCTATGTAACCCGCCAAAAATAGAAGCAAAAAAATACCAAAGCAGTCTTGTATTAGACTACCTGTCGTTTTGTAGTTGGATCTCCAAGTTTTTGGAATGCGCCAAACTCTACTTGAGCATCCAAATCTGGGTCAATACCAGCAAAAACATCTCTGAACAAGGTTCTAGCACCATGCCAAATGTGTCCGAAGAAGAAAAGCAAAGCAAATGAAGCATGTCCAAAAGTAAACCAACCCCTTGGACTGCTACGAAAAACACCATCGGATTTCAAAGTTGCACGATCTAATTCAAAAATTTCACCCAATTGAGCGCGTCTAGCATATTTTTTTACAGTAGTAGGATCACTATAACTGACTCCATTGAGTTCGCCACCATAGAACTCAACGGTTACACCTACTTGTTCAACACTATACTTTGATTCGGCCCTTCTAAAAGGAACATCGGCTCTAACAATTCCGTCACCGTCTACCAAAACAACTGGAAATGTTTCAAAAAAAGTAGGCATACGACGTACAAAAAGTTCACGCCCTTCTTTATCTCGAAAAATAGGGTGTCCTAACCACCCAACTGCTATTCCATCTCCGCTATCCATTGAACCTGCTCTGAACAATCCCCCTTTTGCCGGATTATTGCCAATATAATCATAAAAAGCTAATTTTTCAGGAATTTTAGACCAGGCTTCTGAGAAACTTTGATTTTCTGCTAGCCCGGCACTAACTCTTCGATATATCTCTTGCTGGAAGTAACCCTGATCCCATTGATAACGAGTGGGACCAAATAATTCGATGGGGGTAGTTGCTGATCCATACCACATAGTTCCGGCAACAACAAAAGCTGCAAAAAAGACAGCCGCGATACTACTAGAGAGTACAGTTTCAATATTTCCCATACGCAATCCTTTGTATAGGCGTTGTGGCGGTCGCACGCTAAGATGGAATAGACCCGCCAGTATGCCCAACGTGCCTGCTGCAATATGATGAGAGGCTATTCCTCCCGGAACAAAAGGATCAAAACCTTCAACGCCCCACGACGGATTTACGGGTTGTACTTTTCCCGTTAGTCCATAAGGATCGGACACCCATATTCCAGGACCGTACAAGCCCGTTACATGAAATGCACCAAAACCAAAGCAAGCCAGCCCGGAAAGAAATAAATGAATTCCAAAGATCTTAGGCAAATCCAAAGAAGGTTTTCCCGTGCGTTCATCAGAAAATATTTCTAGATCCCAATAGACCCAATGCCAGATAGCTGCCAAAAAGCATAACCCAGAAAACAAAATATGTGCCCCGGCTACACCTTCGTAACTCCAAATTCCCGGATTCGTTACAGTCCCTCCCGTGATACTCCAACCTCCCCATGAATTAGTTATTCCTAAACGAGTCATGAAGGGTATAACGAACATGCCTTGTCTCCACATTGGATCAAGAACAGGGTCAGAAGGATCAAAAACTGCTAATTCATACAGAGCCATCGAGCCCGCCCAACCAGAAACCAGAGCTGTATGCATTATATGAACGGCGAGCAACCGGCCGGGATCATTCAATACAACGGTATGAACACGATACCAAGGCAAACCCATGGAAAATACCCCTTATATCAAAGAAAAAATAGACACTACCTAACTTTATTGCATTGGAAAAGACTATACTACGACTATCCTATGGACCTACCTTGTTTAGTGTATTATTTACTAACAAGAGTTAGGTTAATATTTATTCTATTCTATTCGTAATAATTTATTCTATTCTATTCGTAATAATGGAAGAATTTTGTTCGTAGGAACAAAGAGAAGCAGATTTATTCTATACTCGATAAGTACCAATACGCAATGGGGACTTGATACCATTTTCTATGAGTAAATGCGTCTATCCGTATTTATCATTAGAAGTACCTATTCGTAAAAAACCTCCTTTATTTATTTTGTCTTTCTTTCTAACTTTTTTGAATCTATGGATAAAATCCATAGGGTAAAGCCAATATTATAAAGACAATAAAATCATATTTTTACGTTTCCACATCAAAGTGAAATATAATATTTAGTTCTTTTTTCTTTCAATTTATGCCTATTGGTGTTCCAAAAGTACCTTTCCGGAGTCCTGGAGAGGAAGATGCAGCTTGGGTTGACGTATAGTGCGACTTGTCAGATATATTGGGTCGTATGGGATTTCCCCGTTCTCTCCCCCGATCGAGATATCCTCTGTTTCACCCAATAAAAAAAATGGAATCATCAAAAAATTGGAGCGTGAAGCATAATTAGATCCATTATTTGGGGATTCATAGTACTATTATCAATTAGAATAATTTATGGTTGGCTTTGTTTGGACTAAAAAAATGAAGTATCCAGGCTCCGTTTAGAAAAAACCCAATTGATAATATATCTATGATTACTACGTGTATCATAAAAGATTCCTGTTTGTTATTTATAAAATCATAACAAAAATAAATGGTGATGGGAAGATTTGTCCTATATGCGCAAATCAAAATCGGACGTATCTTTACCCGGAGTAGAGCATAAACCTAAAAAGATGAAAGAGACCCACTTAGGAACAAGACAATCCCATCGTGATTTGGATTGAATCTCGATGAAACAATACATCAATGAGAAGTTCATTCAATAAGTTTATCGACTCTAAGTAAGAAAGAAGGCAAAACGAGTCTTTATTGAAAAATCGAAGAAAAAGCCTTTTTGTTTTAAGGTTTAAAAAACCTGCTAGAAAAAAGACTAGAAAAAAGAAAGAGGACTCGAATCTATACATTGATTCTTTTTTTGAACCGTATGCATCAAAAGATGCATGTACGGTTCCTAAGGGATAGAATTTTACCCTAATCAACCGACTTTATCGAGAAAGATTACTTTTTTTAGGCCAAGACGTTAATAGCGAGATCTCAAATCAACTTATTGGTCTTATGGTATATCTCAGTATCGAGGATGATACGAAAGATTTTTATTTGTTTATAAACTCTCCAGGCGGGTGGGTAATACCTGGAGTAGCTATTTATGATACTATGCAATTTGTGCAACCAGAGGTCCATACAATATGCATGGGGTTGGCTGCGTCAATGGGATCTTTTATACTGGTTGGAGGAGAAATTACCAAACGTTTAGCATTCCCTCACGCTTGGCGCCAATGAGTTTTTTTATTTGAGAGAAAAAAGAAAACTATGCCTTCGCCATATGAATATTAAGTAATAATAGCATGGCACTTCGAATTCGATATGAAAATTTTTTTATTGTTTTTTTTTTCAAAAGATTCAATTATGTATCGAGAGAGTAGTATGAGCTAAAAGGTATTTCCGATTTTATTTTTTCTATCGGGAGTCCAATTCAGCGTCACAAACTTTTTTGTTTTTACACCGAAGAGCTCTTCACAATATTTATTGTTATAAAAAAGAGTGCGAAAAAAACAAGATTTTTCCTTTTTTGGTTGGATCAAAAAGAAACTTTGGGATTGCTGAATCAAAAACAAAAAAAATGCATTTTTCAATTGTAAATAGAAAGCAACGGAGCCATCATAGTATTTTTAAACTACTCTGAAAGGAAGGATGGCAATTTGATCGTTTAACCATTTTTAGCTGATAGATTTTATTTTTATCTTTCTTGAATGGAAAATAAAGGTCAATTTGATTCTAGAGCCGTATGCAATGCACAAAAAATGATGCCCGTACGGTTGGTCAATTCTATCTTTTTTCCTATTATTCTTTATCTTTCTTTTCTGTTCATTTCATAACATCGGATAGAAAAAACTTCTATCATCAGGGTAATGATCCACCAACCTGCTAGTTCTTTTTATGAGACGCAAACAGGAGAATTTATCCTGGAAGCGGAAGAACTGCTGAAACTACGCGAAACCATCACAAGGGTTTATGTACAAAGGACGGGCAAACCGTTATGGGTTGTATCTGAAGACATGGAAAGAGACATTTTTATGTCAGCAACAGAAGCCCAAGCTTATGGAATTATTGATCTTGTAGCAGTTTGAATGAAAAAAATGAATTTTGTATAAATTTGTGATTTGAGATAAAATCTCTGAGTTTAATTAGGAAAAATTCCTAATCATCCGGTTAGGATCAATCTAAACCAGCCCATTATGGATATGATTCAAGATGCCAACAATTAAACAACTTATTAGAAATACAAGACAGCCAATTAGAAATGTCACAAAATCCCCCGCTCTTCGGGGATGTCCTCAGCGTCGAGGAACATGTACTAGGGTGTATGTGCGACTCGTTTAGATCATGAACTGGCACAAAAAAGAAAAAAAAGCTTTCCAGTATAAATGATAAGTACCAGTGAATAGGATAGAATGGAAAAAGGAACTCCATTCACTATCTAAAAATA